AGTTGTGTATATTTCGATACATATAAAAGATCCCCAAAGGAGTTTTATTTTATACTTGTTGCATATATGTCTGCTTTGACTCGAATGAATGTTCTGAAGAAACCTCAATTAAGTTATGTTATAGAAAAAGAGGATTCTTGCGTTTTTACCCTCCTGCTGAGAAAGCATTGTCTCGGCTCATTTCTTAAAATACTTCAATTGGTACACGCAAGAAATAGGCCAATTCAGCAGCTTTTTGTTCCATTTCCCGTGGAGTAAAATTCTCATCAGTACGAGTCAATGGAATGGCTCCCTGGCCTCTGATATCCATATAAAGGACACGACGAGCATAAATACCCTCTTTAACTTCTATTCTGACGGACTGAATATCTTTTATAAGAAATCGGAGGAAGACCCGACGATTTTTTCCAGGAAATCCCCACCGAAAGATACACACTATTCCGTCTTTTCTATCAAATCGATCATAACCACTACCTACATTCCACGAAATTGTGCACCACAAATAGGAGCTAATAAAAAGACCCGCGATCCCATAGAAAGACATCACAATTCCTTGTGGAAAAAAAACTATTTCCTGAGACGGAAATAAAGATATCAAATTTCTACCAAGATAACTGGAGGTTCCAACCAACAAGAATCCTAATGAACCTAAAAAAAGGATAACAGCCCAGCAGAAATTACTTGTTTTTCGAGCCCCCGTTATAGGTTCTATCCATATATGTTCTGATCGACAACTCATACTTGATCCGGTTGCTTTTTTTGGAATTGAGAGAATACCCCAAATGAATTTGACTTTAGTCCTTTTGTTTCCGAAGTAACTCGCATCAACTAGCACTAGTTTGATGTGAACCTTTAGGAGTAATTCATTAAATTGGTTAGATCTAAACTAATAACATACCCTTCGTATGATCTCACTAAAGATAGCCACATACATATAGATAGACCAACTTTACAGTTCAGCCATCCGTCAATTTGGGTCTATTTGAAAATAGCTAGAATACATTTACCCCTATACCATTTTCGCAGACATAAGAGTTTTTCGGCGGAAGCCGCTTATACCATATTTTGCTAAATGGATATCTGTGTTATGATACAAGCGTCAGTTTTGAAAAAAAAAATAGATGAGATTTTGTCCCATCGGCTCTAAACAATCTTGTTTTTTTGAACATGAAGAAATAAAGAAGCCATTGCGATTGCCGGAAAGACTAGGCCTACTAAAGGCACCAAAACAGAGGGAAAGTTAAGAGTTGTCATAGAATGGGTACCTCGATTTACTATTTGTACCTTTTATTATTATTTATATTTATAATATAAAGATATCTTATTATATATAAAGATATCTTATTATAATTCTAAATTGGAATTATTATTACTTAATATCTATTAAGTATAGATCTAATTTCTACATGAAAGATTTGAAAGGATATGGATGAGATATTATTCTTTTCTTCATTTTTTGCTCTTGTCTTCGAATTTCATTTACTAAGCAAAAAGTTTCTTAAAAATTAATTAGATTTTAGATTGAAGGGTTTGTTAGAATCCCATCCAGCAGGAGCAGGGATTCTTAGTCAAAATAGGATTATCGTAAGATATAGAAAGATAAAAAATTCTATATTTTGTAGATTTTAATTATATATGACGAGAAGAGGATATTTTTTTTATTTGCCTAATTTCACGAAAATAAGAATTTCATCTTTTATCTTGTTGATAAAGGCTTCTTGATCAATAATCAGGAATATAGAAAAAGGGGCGGATTTTCTGTGACTTTTGATTCTTTATACGATTAGATCTTATGTCAACAAAGAAAACCCCATTCGTCAAATTTTGACTTGGATTCTGATAAACTAATTACTTGTTTGCTCAAAATAATTGAACTTAATGTTCTAATTTTGATTCAAAGGAAAGAAAGTATGGAGTTGAAATAACTCACTCAGAACGCTTTTTAAAGGATTACGTGGTACGATTAGATCGAATAAGCCCTTCTGGAATAAATACTCAGCCGCTTGTGAACCTTCGGGTACTGTTTTATTCAATGTTTGTTCAATTACTCTTTTACCCGCAAACGCAATGTAGGCATTGGGTTCGGCAATAATGATATCCCCCAACATACCAAAACTAGCTGTCACCCCACCGGTAGTAGGAGATGTAAGGATTGGTACATAGAATAACTTTTTATTTGATTGATAATCATATAAAGCAGAAGATATTTTAGCCATTTGCATCAAACTCAAACTTCCTTCTTGCATGCGTGCCCCTCCGGAAGCACACACTATAATAAGAGGTAGAAATTCTTTAGTAGCGTATTCAATCAAACGGGTAATTTTCTCCCCGACTACGGATCCCATACTACCCCCCATAAACTGAAAATCCATAACCCCAATTGCTACGGTAATACCGTTTAGTTGCCCTATGCCTGTTTGAACAGCCTCGGTTAATCCTGTCTTTCTTTGATAAGAATCGATACGATTTTGATAAGGCTCCTCCTCCAAATGAAATTCAA